TCACGGATAATATTACTAATTTCGTCGGCTCTAATTGTTACCATGAGTATAATTTTTTTTTTTAGTTAAAGAAAAAAACAATGCCTACAGGAAAAGGACTAATCAGTTATTTCTGCCATCGCCTCAAACGTGTCAATATTCTCACTAATGGTACGTAAATGTAACTCCTTGTTCAAAGAACTATTCAGAGTGCCTCGAGCTCCTTTTAAAACTTGTTGGAAAACCTGTTGTCGGACTTGCTGAACCGCCCTTTGGTGGTCAAAACGAATGGTTTCATTTTTGTAATTTTCTAATTCTTCCAAAGTCTTATAAGTTGACTTAATCAAATTCAATTTTTCTCGTTCTATCTCCGAGTATCCATTCACTCGAAATTGATCTGCTTCCCTTTCGACTTTCCGTAAGCGAGCCCGGGCTTTTTCCAGCCGTTGAATGGCCCCCCCCTGCAGTTCCTCTGAATTTCGAATAGTATTCAGGATCTTCCGTTTTCGATTATCTAATAAATCACTTAATGAAAGTAGATTATCTTTCCATTCATCTCAAAACTTACATGATCCCTTCCCGAACCAAACATGAATTTTTCGATTCATTTGGCTCTCACACTCAATTACTTCAACTTTTTAAGTATGGGGGCAATTCCCATATCTTTTTTTTTTTAATGTAATGAGCCTATCCTCTACCTCTCTTCTCTATTCATATTCCAAGATGTCGCGACTAATCACTAATCCAAGACCAGAATATTTTGAGGACTCTTCTGACGGAACAAAACAAAAATATTGAATTGTCAGCAAAGTTGTTTCTTTTTTTCGTCAAATCCAAAGAATTCTTTTTACTTTATATTATACACAGGTCACCGATTCAGCATAAAAAGCGGTTGATTGAAATATTTCAAATATTTTGCATTCCAATAAAAGAAAAGGCTCAAATAATTTTATCGACATGAGTGTTTTATATCGAAAAAAAAAACAAATTCCAATTATTCATTTTGCAAACATTTCTATTCTATATTAATATAGTAGTAGAAAGAGTACCATGCTGCGTCTGGACTTCAAACAGTTTGGTTTAGCTTTAACCATGTTAATGACCCCACACTATTGGTTTGGTTGATAGAGAATCAAAGCGGATTTACCAATGAATCACGAAATGCTATGGTTCTTAAATATGATTTGAAATTGATTCAGAAGTAATTCGCGGAATCGTGCACCTTTTTCGATCTAGTTATAATGAAAAAAAGTACAGCTGGTTGGATCCAGCCTATTCTTGAAATAAACAACTCGCACGCACTCCCTTTCCAAAAAAGATCAATACACCAAGGACTACACTTAGATTTATTGGATTTGTTGCTAAAATATCGGTATTAAACCCGAAACTCCCGGCAAATGACCAGCGAACCAAGGAAACGAAAGAATCGGTTATATTTTTCATATTATCTCCTCTTTTAGATAGACTAAAAAAAAATACGGAATTTGCATATTTATAGGATTAAACAAAGGGATTCGCAAATAAAAGCGCTAATGCTACAACCAGTCCATAAATTGTTAAAGCTTCCATAAAAGCCAGACTAAGCAATAAAGTACCTCGTATTTTTCCCTCCGCCTCGGGTTGTCTCGCGATACCTTCTACAGCTTGACCCGCAGCAGTACCTTGACCTACTCCAGGTCCAATAGAAGCAAGTCCGACGGCCAACCCAGCGGCAATAACAGAAGCGGCAGAAATCAGTGGATTCATGATAAGTTCCTCGCACTAAAATAAAGAAATAGTTAATGATACAATCGTCCAATGAAAATGAATTATTATTCGATCGCTAAGATTCATCCAGTCGAAATAACTAAGAACTCGGAATTGAAGTAATAATAATATTAGTATTAAACCATAAAAGCTACTTCGATATCTCTTTTTTAGTTCCGATCCACAGGATTTTTGTGAATCCATACGACTTTTGTTCTTCCATTTCTTCTTTCCAAACTCTTTTTTTATTCTTCGTTCGTTAGTTTTCTTTATTTCATCGCTTTATTCATTCACATTCAATTCACAGGCAAAGACGAAACCGAAGAATTTCTATTGGAATCTCTATCTAAGTTCACAATAGTAGGGCGGATTAGATATATCTTTAGTTGATATATAACTATCAATATCTAATATCATATATACATGTCTTTCTTCCATAACGTAAACCAACTATTCATATCTTCATATCTTAGATTCAAGCTATTCGTATCTTAAAGTCAATCGTATTCTAGAATCATTCTTGGAACCATACACAAGAGTTGGCTTAGAGTCATTAGATCCCATATACCAAATTATGTTCCCCTCTCCCAATCAACCCATTTTTTATGAATCTCGTTTGGCAAATCATTGCATAGAAATAAACATAAGTATTTTATTCCGGTAAGGTCATTCACTTTAATTATTTAATTATTTATTAATATTTTCTTTTGGTCAATCGTTGAATTGAATAAAATCAACTGAAATGGGAATCATTCTAGAAAGCATCTTTCTTTTTCTTTTTTTTTTTTTAATCACACACCGTGTAAATTGTGATACTATGATACTATAAGAATTTTTATATTAAGAATTTTGATTCAAATAATGACTCCTTATATTTGAATTGAATGATAATATTCATTGGCAGGAGTATGATATAATAAAGCCAAACATGAATTTTAGGAAAAAGATCTTTTTGATCTCTTTCCTTTTTTACAATTCCCCAATATCTGCATTTTTTTTCTATGACTCTTGGTCGTATATCCCGTATTTGTCTATTTCTATTTGTATATTGATGTTTCCTACGTGGATTATCTTTAGTTACGCATACACTGCGTTATTCTAAGCTAAAAAAAAAAAGAGACTATTTCGAAAACTAGTCAATGATGGCCCTCCATAGATTCGCCTATATAAGCCGCCGCTAAAGTTGCAAAAATAAGAGCTTGAATACCGCTTGTAAATAATCCAAGGAACATCACAGGTATAGGAACCACTAAAGGTACTAAAGAAACAAGAACAACAACTACTAATTCATCAGCTAATATATTCCCGAAAAGTCGAAAGCTAAGTGATAAAGGTTTTGTGAAATCTTCTAAAATGTTAATGGGTAAAAGAATTGGAGTCGGTTGAATGTATTTACTGAAATAACCTAATCCCTTTTTAGAAAGACCTGCATAGAAATATGCTACTGACGTGAGCAAGGCTAAAGCAACGGTAGTATTGATATCATTCGTAGGTGCAGCTAACTCCCCATGGGGTAACTGTATTATTTTCCAAGGTAAAAGAGCACCGGACCAATTCGAAACAAAAATAAATAGAAACATAGTTCCAATAAAGGGAACCCATGGACCATATTCTTCTCCAATCTGAGTTTTGCTCACGTCTCGAATAAATTCAAGGACATATTCGAAGAAATTTTGACCGGCAGTCGGAATAGTTTGTGGATTCCGAACAGCTATAAGGGCTGAACCTAATAAGATAGCAATTACAACCCAAGAAGTAATAAGTACTTGGGCATGGACTTGTAAACCTCCTATTTGCCAATAGAAATGTTGGCCTACTTCCACACCGGATATATCGTATAACCCTTTTAGTGTGTTACTGGAACATGATATAACATTCATATTGCCCTCTAACAGAAATAGAACTTTAAAAAGAATTATTTTGATTCAACCCTCTCCCTTTCGACTTGTATACTTTAATTAGAATTATCCGTTTTGAATACTCGCTAATCACACAATATCCACAGTTTTTTTTAATTTCTTTTCTTTTATGCGATTCAAGAAGAGTAACCGATTCCAAAAATCCATGTAGTTACCAAAAAAATTTATTTATCTTATTATTAATCAAGGATTTCGTATATAGCTAGAACGACCCTCACAAATTGCAAATACAAATTTATTAAGAATTAATCGGATTGAAGCTATAGCCGTTTGCTGGAATCGAAATATCTGCGAGATCGGGGTCACAATTTGTATCGATTAAACAAATTGTTGGAATTACAAAAGCGATACATTCTCGAAGAGCCGTATATTCTTCTTGCTGATCAACGATGATTACAATATCCGGTACCCCCGTCATATATTGAATCCCGCCCGGATACGTTTGCAAGCGTGATAATTGTCTCTTCAGGATAGCTGCATCTCTTTTTGGAAGACGGTTGAGTCTCCCCGTCTTTTGTTCCGCTCTCAAATCCCTGAACTTATGAAGTCTCGTTTCTGTAGTGGACCGATTCGTTAACATACCACCGAGCCTTTTTTTTTATTAATATTAATATAATATAATGACACCGGGTTCTTATTGCAGCTCGTGCTACTAAATCCGCTGCTTTATAACAAGCTTCTGATAAAAAACGAGCAGTTCTTGTCAGATTTGTAATATGAATACCTTTATGTTTTGCTGAGATATAAGGTGACATTCTAGGATTCCATTTCCTAGTACCATGACCAAAAGGAATTCCTGCTTCCATCAGCTCTTCAAAATGGATATTCCACTATCTTCTTGCCATTTCTCCCCATACTTCCTCTTTTTTTTTATCAAAAAAAGATTTGATAAAAAAAAGAGACGAGGTGCCCTGAAATAAATAATTGTTCCAATGGAACCTTCTCTTCTACCAGAGATTGGCCATTGATACACAATCCAGGCCATTCATTACTTTCGATTCGTTATTATCTTTCTTTTCTTACTATTAAGAAATCAAAGGATCAAAAATAGTTAAGAGAATCTGCTCCTTAGGACTCATTAAATCCTCTAAATGATTGTTCTAATGTATCATGTAAAGTCTTTGAAATGCAAAAGTCTAATAATTCTCTGTGGTGTAAGAAAATATCTATCATCCCCCCCCCGAATAAATTCTTTTTTTTGTTTTCAAAAGAATATTGTTATGCTGCCGTGAACAGTGCACTAATGCTTTGAATCCGGTACCAACGGGTATCATCCCCCCTAGAACAACGTTCTCTTTCAGGCCTTTCAACCAGTCGATACGACCCCGGAGAGCTGCTTTTGCTAAAACCCGAGCGGTTTCTTGAAAACTTGCTTCAGATATAAAACTTTGAGTATTCAGAGATGCTCTCGTTATTCCCAATAATATAGCTCGATAACAGATCGCTTCTTCCAAAGCACGCCCCGTTCGCTCCGCTCGTAACAATCCAATAAGTTCGCCGGGTAAAAAAATATTAGACATTCCATCTTCTGAAACCAACACCTTTGATGTTATTTGACGTACAATAATTTCGATATGTCTATTATGGATTTGGACCCCCTGGGATCGATAAACCTTTTGGATCTTATTAACCAAAGAGATACGACTTTGCACTATAGTTAGCTCAGCACCAATTAAGAATCCCCAAGGAATCCCAAGAATTCTTGTTATACGCGCGTTCCAACCCTCAACTCTTTTTTCTAGGTTCATCGATATTGAATCAATCGAACGCACTTCTAACACTTGTTCTACTTTTGGAAGACCCTGCGTTATATCACCAGATCTTGATTTTTCATATATAAATGTAATTAATGTATCTCCTTCATAAAGGATTTCTCCATAATGCCCATGAACAGTTGCTCCTGGAGTAGCCAAATAAGGCTTAGCTGATCTTATTACTACAGAGCCAGCTTGAACAATTAAAACTTGACCTGATTTGAGGTGTGGTCCATTTGTGGCTATACATATATTTTCACAAATAAACTGCCCAAGACTCATTATTGTGGACATTTCCTCACAATAATTATGATGGATAAAATACCAATTCAAATTAAATGGATTCAAAACAATCTTACTGTCTGGATCAGGATTATAAATTCTCTCGTTTTCATCCATTAAATAAAATTTACGTACTTGAAAAGTCTGTTTTAAATTATCAAGTTTCAAATAGTTAGTTACCGAAATCGGATTATAAGGTATTAAATAGTAAAATGAATAAAAATTCGCAATTTGAAGGACTGTTCCTAAGGGTCCCAACGAATTCCTAATTGGAATTAGAGGATCTTTTTGAATGTGAATTGATTGCTTTATCACATTATGATATTTGATATCGTTGAATGGACCCATTCGAAAACAATTAGATGATGACAAAATTATCAAAGATTGGCATTCCTTATTTCTATTCAACAAGGTATGAATAGTTCCTTGATTTTGTCTAAGTGATTGTTGAACCCTTGCCTTGAAATAAATGGAGTAAAAAGGATTTATATTGGTGCGATCTGGACCATTATCAGAGATCAATCCTGGACTTGACGGAGCATTCCTTTTTCTGATATACAAAATATGGGATTGCACTAAGTCGATTCTTAGGAAATCTCGAGTCATACCATTTGTACTTACTTCAACAAAGGAAGCACAGACCTCTTCGACGGAAGAACTTTTTTTGTCTTGGTCCCAATTCAAGACTAAACAAGTTCGAACTAATTGAATACTTGTGTCAGAAATACCCCGAAAGGGTTTGCCCCTTCCATAAAGGATATAATTGACAACTCGAAGGTGCATATTATCCTTTTCCCGCAGCAGATCCTGGGGGAAGAGTGTTGCTAAATTGATACCGTTCGCTATTTCATATGTGACTACGGGTCGAACCAAAACAAAATGCTTTTTCTTGGTAGGTGTGATCCGTTGGACATAGATCCATTTTTTCAATTTTTTTGATTCCCGGGTGGATTCCTTAAGTTCTTTTTTTCCCGTTTCCGGCGGTATCAAGATGCCACTGTGTCGGGATATCTTATCCGTTTCCCCAGGAAAATGGATATCCCCAGAAAAAATTTGGAGTTCAATCTTTTTTTTTTTTTTCTCCACTCGGACCAATCCGCCCACTTGGCTTCTTCTATTTAAAGCGATTCGGGTATCTACTCCAATGATACTATTATTCCGTACCATTACGTAAGAAGATTCGGGTAAAATATGCACTTCCTCGGGAATGAAAAAAAAGCGATCAATTTTCATTTGAAATTTTGGCTTAATTTTTTTGACTCCTCGATACTCAATCAAGCCCTCTTTTTTGACGATTGAATGCGCCCCTACAGTCCCATATTTAGTAATTCCTGAATTCTTTCTTCTGTATCGAGGATCATCAAAATAAGCAAGAATACTATTTTTACGGAAAATGCCCTTTATGGGTATTTCAATCGAGATACCTGAATGGGGCATTAGTTCTTTCTCTTGTTCTTGAATGGATTGGAACGGAATGCAAAATTGATTTCTTCGCCTTTTTGCCAATAAATCAGAATTCTTGTGGAGAATTGCAGGATGTATGAGATTACAATGACCAATACCTATGATTCGATTAAATCCCGAATAATCAAAAATATCATCTTCTTTTTTATCAGAAAAATCTGACCTAACTAATTGGTGTCTCACTTGATCATTATTCACTGAGAGGCTAGAAATATATCTTCGTTCGACAGAATGAGAATGGACGTTCAGTTGATCTTGATCCTTGTGGAGTGAAAAAGAAACTACACCGGATCTGCACGAACCTCCTGATAATATCCATAAATGACTTGTTTTTGGTAAGAGCCGGACATTACTAT